GTTTTAAAAATCTAGTTAAAATAAATATTTTTTTGACTCATCTCGTTCTCCGTGTAGGATACCTCTTTTCTTTTTAGTCTCATTCGATAGATTAAATGAAGAAAACTGCTCTACTATATTAATCATTAATCTAATGAGTTCAAATTTAAGTAAATTAAATTTTAATAAAGTAGAAAGGGGCGTATTCTAGGTTCTAAGGTCACTTAAAAAAAAAAAAGAATCAAACAACTTATTTTCAAATTTTTACATATTCATTCAAAAAAAGGTATATGTTTTGACTGAAGTTAGATAATAGAGTTATTTTTTTTTATGTATTATTTTTTTGATGATTAATTTCTTAAAGAGTTTTTCAATTAATCAGTTACGTTAATTCTGAATTATGAGATAGTGCAGATGCCAAAGACAATGAATTGAGTTCTTTTTATCTTTTTCTATTTTTGTTCATACCACCTATAATGATTGATAATTCACAAATTTTCAATTGAATTTTTTTAATTCTTGGAACTAGTTATCTTTCTCTATTTCTTAAAAAAAAATTTAATTGAAACTTAGGGAAGTACTTTAGAAACATATGTATAAAAAAACATATTTTATTGAGTCCCTTCATGCCTACTATAACTAGTTATTTCGGTTTTCTACTAGCAGCTTTAACTATAACCTCAGTTCTATTTATTGGTCTAAGCAAAATACGACTTATTTGAAATTAATTGAATGCAGATTTTTTTATCAAAAAGGATTTCGGTGATATTTCATATGTTCGATAGTTCCTTACCGTGTTAATTACCCAATTTTGGTCATTGAGATTCATCGGCAATACAGATTAAGAGCTAGGAATAGATAGTACCTCTCTTTTCTCCCTTTCAAAAATGAAAACAAAAGAAAATAGAAATGATTGAAGTTTTTTTATTTGGAATCGTCTTAGGTCTAATTCCTATTACTTTGGCTGGATTATTCGTAACTGCTTATTTACAATACAGACGTGGTGATCAGTTGGACTTTTGATTAATTAACATCTCGTTTTTTTTACTGACCTCCTTCTTGCTTTCATATGCGGGAGGTCTAATTCAGATTGCTGCTCAATAATTTGCGAACAGTGGAATTTTGACACAATCTAATAAACAAGAGTGAAATCACGCTCTGTAGGATTTGAACCTACGACATTGGGTTTTGGAGACCCACGTTCTACCGAACTGAACTAAGAGCGTTTTTCTTGTTTTTTTTTCTAAAAAACGAAAAGGCTAGAACGAAGACATTCTTTAACCCGAATAGATTTTATACGTATATACTATATCATAGTATATCATAAATTTCAGAATTCTATGTATGTCCAATTTTATTAAAAAAAAATAGATCAAAATAGATCAAAATGGATACCTCGTTACTGCTCTTCTGAGTAGTAATAGGTAGGGATGACAGGATTTGAACCCGTGACATTTTGTACCCAAAACAAACGCGCTACCAAGCTGCGCTACATCCCTTTCAATTGGTTTACAGTGTCATTGTAGAGAATTCCTGTCTTGTTTTCCACATCCTTCTTTTTTTTTTATTGGTATATCAAATTCATTTCTTCTTTTTTTCTCATATCAGATAACAAAGATATAATTCAAAAATTTACTTTTTTTTACGATAATTCTCTCAATTTTACATAAATAGGCGTTTCCGTTTTCAAATGGAATCTATCAGATCGTTCTAGTAGACAATATTTCAATTCTAATTTTGAAAGTGGGGGGGCAGAAGTTACGTATATAAATACAAGAACTTCTTAACTACATGTACATCTGTAGTTATATATATTACTATATATAATGTAATACAATAAAGAAGAAAGAAGGAGGATTTCAAATGCGAGATCTAAAAACATATCTTTCCGTAGCACCGGTACTAAGTACTCTATGGTTCGGTTCGTTAGCAGGTTTATTAATAGAGATTAATCGTTTATTTCCAGATGCATTAACATTTCCATTTTTTTCATTCTAGTTATTAACATCAGAAAGGGGTGAAAAATTTAGAGATACAATCAACAATCGGGGACTAATTCTCCCCCCCCACCTTTTCTAATTCATTCTAAAAAAATAATTAGAAAAAGTGGGGGGGCGAAAGGTCATAAAAATGAGGGTTCAGGATCCAATTAAATTAGTAATAGAACGAAAAAAGTGTTGCTAGGGAAAGAGTATCCTATGAGATACTTAAAAAAAATACTGTACAAAGATTTTAAATATAGTTTTCACAAAATCATTGTATTGCTTATTATTTTATTTTTATTTAATTACTAATTAATATTCATTGCAACGAAATATTTCATAAATTTTTTTAGTTAACAGCTTCTATTTTTTTGGTTCTTGTTCTTTCTGGATCCTAAAATTAAAATAGAAGATTGAGGTGAATCATAAATCCAAAGGAGGTTTCATGGCCAAGGGTAAAGATGTTCGAGTAACAATTATTTTGGAATGTACCAGTTGTGTTCGAAATGATATTAAGAAAGAATCAGCGGGAATTTCCAGATATATTACTCAAAAGAATCGGCATAACACCCCTAGTCGATTGGAATTGAGAAAATTCTGTCCCTATTGTTATAAACATACAATTCACGGGGAAATCAAGAAATAGATCAAATTGAGTGCTTGTATGTCAACTTTTATTTTAAGAACAGGAATAATGCTAGTATCTATATATTATTACACTAGTATCTATATATTATTACATATATATAAATATAAACAAATAAATCAATAGAAAGAAATCTAATCCTATATTCTTAATTCTATATAGAAACTCTATCCTATATAGAAATATAAATCGTTTTTATTTTGATCCGATCAAAATAGGATTTTAGAGATAAGGAATAAAAAAATTATGAATAAATCTAAGCGACTTTTTACTAAATCCAAGCGATCTTTTCGTAGGCGTTTGCCCCCGATCCAATCGGGGGATCGAATTGATTATAGAAACATGAGTTTAATTAGTCGATTTATTAGTGAACAAGGAAAAATATTATCTAGACGGGTGAATAGAGTTACTTTAAAACAACAACGATTAATCACTATTGCTATAAAACAAGCTCGTATTTTATCTTTGTTACCTTTTCTTAATAATCAGAAACAATTTGAAAGAAGTGAGTCGACCCCTAGAACTACTAGCCTTAGAACCAGAAAAAAATAGACTTATTCTTCAAGTGAATAACAATTTCAATCTGAAGGAATTAAAAAAGAGATTAATATTTTGTTCGAAAAATCCAATCAAGAATCAAAATTTGATTGTTACGTCTGTGTCTGTCATAAAAAAAAAAAGAAAAGAATCGTCGAAAAGAAAAAAATAACTCGTTTTTTAGCGACTATATACTCTCGTTTTGACGACTTTTTTTTATAATACTAATTTCTACTCTACCTTCCCCGAGTTCATTCTCCTTAGAACTCTATTTCAAACATTTTCGTGGATTTCTTCCAATCCCCTTATTTTTTTATGTCATTCGAAATTGTATAAAGACAACTCCTATTTAATAGAGCTATTTGTGCAAGTATTTTCCGATTAAGAAGTAATTGCTTCTTGTACAGATTGTGTATGAATTGGTTATAACTATAGAATACCCCCATTTCGTGAATTACGGCATTTATTCGAGTGATCCATAAACGGCGAAAATCTCTTTTTCTTTTACCCCTATCCCGATGAGCCGAAACTAAAGCTCTTATTCTTTGTTGAGTCATAGTTCGTGTAAGTCGTGAATGAGCCCCTCGAAAGCTTGATGCAAATAAACGAAGTTTTGTTCTACGCCTCCGAGCTATATATCCGCGTTTAATTCTAGTCATTGAATAAATCAAACTTTGATGAATAACTAATTCTTTTTTTAGTTATTCTTTTCCCCTTAGTCTATTAATAACCAAACGAATTATTCCAATGTATAAAAAAAAATTCCAATGGCTTTTGCTACTCTAACCTTCCCCACCACTATTTTTTGCTAGGTATTTTTCTTTACTGTGAAAGGATAAATTGCCTTGATACTTGATATAAAAAAAAAGAATAACTACAAAAAGTAGTAAATAGAATTGGATAAATAGTGGGTTCCATCGTTTCTATGGTTACTTCTAAAACGGTGAGGTCCTCTCTATACACCGGAGCTCCTTCTTTTAATTAATAAATACTATTGGTAACTTGTACAATTCACATTCTTTGGCTCTACCCCATGAATATTCCAGTAATAGGTCTTTCACAATGAGATCCACTTTATACAGTAACGGTATTTCATTTTTAAAATTGATTTGGTCATTTACCCTGTTAGTCCGTTCTTTTCTTTCAAGAGTGGAATCTTTTTTCTAAAAAATGGAATTTCCCCCGCTTAATGGATAATCATTTGTTATCATTGGGGGTTTTCTAAAAAATGGAGTTGATTGGATTTGCACCAATGTAAACCATAAGTTTTAGACACAATAGAATATATGAACGATCTATATTTTTTAAATAATGAATCGAGTTCCTCCATTCTATTTTATTCACAGGTACTAATCCTTGATATTTCAAAAAGAATTTCCTTTTTGTGTCTCAGTCTATGATCTAAACGAGTCGCACATACACCCGAGTACATGTTCCTTGTCGCTGAGGGCATCCCCGAAGCGCTGGGGATTTCGTGACATTTCGGATTGGCTGTCTTGTATTTCTAATAAGTTGTTTAATGGTTGGCATACGGAATCATATAAATAATGGGCTGGTTTAGATTAGTTCTAACCGGCTAATTCTGAATTACTTCTCTTCAAGATTCTCTTCAATATTTTTTTATATTGAAGAGAATATGAAACTAAACCTTTAATCTAAAAATATATAAAATTAGAAATTGTAGATTTGCATGAAATCGCTCCTATTTTTTATTGAACCGCTACAAGATCAACAATTCCATGAGCTTGGGCTTCTGTTGCTGACATAAAAACATCCCTTTCCATGTCTTCGGATACAACCCATATAGGTTTCCCCGTTCTTTGTACATAAACCCTTGTGATGGTTTCGCGAAGTTTTAGTAGTTCTTCCGCTTCCAAGATAAATTCTCCCGTTTGTGCCTCATAAAACGAACTAGCGGGTTGATGGATCATTACCCTGATGATATAATAGAAAAGGTTTTTTCTATTTCGCAGAATGAGGCGGGATAACCAAAACCAAAAAAACAGAGAAAATTGAATAACCGTACAGGCTTTTTTTGTGCATTGCATACGGCTCCACAATGGAATTGACTTTTTTGACCTTTACTTTTGGCGAAAGAAAACAAAATATAGGTTGTATTATACGCAGATCCAGAAATCATCCAATTACCATCCTTCTTTTTTTTGTAGGAGCTAAAAAAATACTATGATGGTTCCGTTGCTTTATATATCATTTTTTTTATTCGTCTATGATTCAGCAATCCCAAAGTGTCTTTTTTTTTATATAAATTTTGTAAATAAGCTTCCGGTGTGAAAACAAAGTTTGTGACGCTGAAATGTGCCCGAATAGGTAAGATATCATTTGAAATACCCCTTCCTTATCTCATACTACTCTTTCAATATATAATCTAATTTTTTTTTAATCTAAAAAATTTCATATCGAATTCGAAGTGCCATGCTATTATTACTTAACTAATTCATATTTCCGATGGCGAAGGCATAGTATTTTTTTCTCGAAAATAAAAAAACTCATTGGCGCCAAGCGTGAGGGAATGCTATACGTTTGGTAATTGCTCCTCCGACCAGGATAAAGGATGCTATTGAAGCGGCCAATCCCATGCATATTGTCTGTACATCGGGTCGCACAAATTGCATAGTATCATAAATAGCCATTCCAGATATTACCCATCCACCAGGAGAGTTTATAAACAAATAAAGATCTTTGGTATCCTTTTCTATACTGAGATATATCATAAGACTAATAAGTTGATTCGAGATTTCGGTATCAACCTCTTGGCCTAAAAAAAACAATCTTTCTCGATAAAGTCGGTTGATTAGGATAAAATTTTATTCCTTAGGAGCCGTACAGGCACCTTTTGATGCATACGGTTCAACAAAAATTGTGAAAAAATCAATGTGTCGATTCCAACTTCCCCTTTTTTCATAGAAGGTTTTTCTTTCTAACTTATAACGTAACGGAAGGACTTGCTCCCAAAAGTAAAAGAAAAATTAAGTTTTGGCGTCTTTTACTTTTTATTAGATATTATAATCCTATAATAAAACGATTGATTAAGCCTGTCAGACTCACTTGATTCATTGATATTTTTTTTCATCGAGATTCAGTTGAAATGGCGATGGTTTTTTCTTGTTCCTGAACGAGCTTCTTCCTTTTTTTATTCCATTTTTTAGGTTTATGCTCTACCCCGAGTAAAAGGAAAAATTTGCCCGATTTTGATTTGCACATATAGGACAAATGAACCAAATACCGCGTCTTTTTTTACTACTCCTTCTTTTTTTTTTTCAATTAATTTCTTTCACATGTCTTCTGTCAAATAGTCAACAAATTTTGAATTATATTATTTGATTTGAGCAAGAGTTTTAGATCACCCTGTTTCAATTTTTTTATAGAATTTTTTATCATAATTTTGCATATCATATAAGTAGTAATTATAAAAATATTATATATTAATTATCAATTGGGTTTTTGCTAAACGGAGCCTGGGTACTTCATTTTATTAGTCCGATCACGTAAACCATAAAAAAAATTTGATGATCTAATATCAATTTAAATACTCCCTGCATTTAATTCCACTTTATTTTTTGCGCTTCGCGTTACAAATTTTTGATAATTCAATCTTTTTGAGCGAAACATAGGATATCTCGATCGAGGGAGAAAATGGGGAAATCCCATATAGCCCAATATATCTGACAAGTCGCACTATATGTCAACCCAAGATGTATCTCCTTCTCCAGGACTTCGAAAAGGTACTTTTGGAACGCCAATAGGCATGAAATGAAAAAAAAAAGAGAATGAAGTTCTCTATTTCACTTTGATGTGGAAACGTAAGATTGGGGTTTCGGTTTTTAATACTATTATCCTTTTTTCCTACTTTATTAATCATATTTAAATTAATGATATTTACTACATAAGTTGAATAAGCTAAAATAAAATATAAAATAAAAGTAAAGTAAGAGAGAATGAATAAAACTAAAGGAAATTTTTTACGAACGGGCTTCTGACTGATCAACAACAATAGCTATCTTGGTTCATATAAAATAGGATTCACCCCCATTGCGTATTGGTACTTATCGGATATAGAATAGATCCGCTTCCCTTTTTTCCTATGAATCGAATTGTTCCATTATTACTAACAGAATAGAACAAATATTAATCCTTTCTCCGAAATAATTACCTAAAAAGGGGAGGTACGTAGCATAGTTTTTTCCAATGCAATAAAGTTACATAGTGTCTATTTTTCGTTGATAAAGGGGTATTTCCATGGGTTTGCCTTGGTATCGTGTTCATACTGTTGTATTGAATGATCCCGGTCGTTTACTTTCTGTTCATATAATGCATACTGCTCTGGTTGCTGGTTGGGCCGGTTCGATGGCTCTATATGAATTAGCAGTTTTTGATCCCTCCGACCCCGTTCTTGATCCAATGTGGAGACAAGGTATGTTCGTTATACCTTTCATGACTCGTTTAGGAATAACCAATTCGTGGGGCGGTTGGAATATTACAGGAGGGACTATAACGAATCCGGGTCTTTGGAGTTACGAAGGGGTAGCCGGAGCACATATCGTGTTTTCTGGCTTGTGCTTCTTGGCAGCTATTTGGCATTGGGTATATTGGGATCTAGAAATTTTTTGTGATGAACGTACAGGAAAACCTTCTTTGGATTTGCCCAAGATTTTTGGAATTCATTTATTTCTTTCAGGAGTGGCTTGCTTTGGTTTTGGCGCATTTCATGTAACAGGATTATATGGTCCTGGAATATGGGTATCCGACCCTTATGGACTAACCGGAAAGGTCCAACCCGTAAACCCGGCGTGGGGCGTGGAGGGTTTTGACCCTTTTGTTCCGGGAGGAATAGCCTCTCATCATATTGCAGCAGGGACATTGGGTATATTAGCGGGCCTATTCCATCTTAGTGTTCGTCCGCCTCAACGTCTATACAAAGGATTACGTATGGGCAATATTGAAACCGTCCTTTCCAGCAGTATTGCTGCTGTCTTTTTTGCAGCTTTTGTTGTTGCTGGAACTATGTGGTATGGTTCTGCAACTACTCCCATCGAATTATTTGGTCCTACTCGTTATCAATGGGATCAGGGATACTTTCAACAAGAAATATATCGAAGAGTTAGTGCTGGACTGGCTGAAAATCAAAGTTTATCAGAAGCTTGGTCTAAAATTCCGGAAAAATTAGCTTTTTATGATTATATTGGTAATAATCCAGCAAAAGGGGGGTTATTCCGAGCGGGTTCAATGGACAATGGGGATGGAATAGCTGTTGGATGGTTAGGACACCCCGTCTTTAGAAATAAAGAAGGGCGTGAACTTTTTGTACGCCGTATGCCTACTTTTTTTGAAACATTTCCGGTTGTTTTGGTAGACGGAGACGGAATTGTTAGAGCCGACGTCCCGTTTAGAAGGGCAGAATCAAAATATAGTGTCGAACAAGTAGGTGTAACTGTTGAGTTTTATGGTGGTGAACTCAATGGAGTGAGTTATAGTGATCCCGCAACTGTGAAAAAATATGCTCGACGGGCTCAATTGGGTGAGATTTTTGAATTAGATCGTGCGACTTTGAAATCCGATGGTGTTTTTCGTAGCAGTCCAAGAGGTTGGTTTACGTTTGGACATGCTTCGTTTGCTCTACTTTTCTTCTTTGGACACATTTGGCATGGTGCTAGAACCCTCTTCAGAGATGTTTTTGCTGGTATTGATCCAGATTTGGATGCTCAAGTGGAATTTGGGGCATTCCAAAAACTTGGAGATCCAACTACAAAAAGACAAGCAGTCTGATGCAACATTGCTTTTTTTCTTCTAGTTTCTGTTTGCGATTTTATTTAATAGGTAGGGTATTGTAGGAATCTTGATTTAAATCGCTGCCGTTTCTTTGACTCTTTTTCTTTCTTTCTTTATCCAGAGGGATACTCCCAAGTAAACAAAACAGGTATGAAAGCTATAATTGTAAACCACGATCAAATTTATGGAAGCATTGGTTTATACATTTCTCTTAGTATCCACTTTAGGGATAATTTTTTTCGCTATTTTTTTTCGGGAACCACCTAAAATTTCAACTAAAAAATGAAATAATTTTGCATTATCTTCATTGACGTAATAAGCCTCCAAAAATTTGGAGGCTTATTACGTCAACTAGTCCCCGTGTTCCTCGAATGGATCTCTTAGTTGTTGAGAGGGTTGCCCAAAGGCAGTATATAGAGCATACCCAGTAAAACTTACAAGTAACCCAGATATAAAGATGGCGACTAGGGTTGCTGTTTCCATTATTATAGAATTGAAAGACCGCAATGGATCTATGCTAAGATCATTTATTTACAACGGAATGGTATACAAAGTCAACAGATCGTAATGAATACAAAATAAGATTTATGGCTACACAAACTGTTGAGGATAGTTCTAGGTCTGGTCCAAGAAGCACTACTGTAGGGAAGTTATTGAAACCATTGAATTCCGAATATGGTAAAGTAGCTCCTGGATGGGGGACGACCCCTTTGATGGGTGTTGCAATGGCTTTATTTGCGGTATTCCTATCTATTATTTTGGAGATTTATAATTCTTCTGTTCTACTGGATGGAATTTCAGTGAATTAGACTGAGAAGAATCTTGAAGTTCTAGCTTTTAGCTCGATACAAAAAAGTAAAGTATATAGGTCTAACAAATTTAGCCTATTCTTCTTTGGTAGTTCGACCGCGAAATTTTTTTTCTGCATTGTATATTTCCGGAATATGAGTGTGTGACTTGTTAGAATTGACCCTATGGATAGTACAGAGAATGGGGTCTGTCATCTTTATAAAGATGGTTTTACTTCGTCGGATATTCATTTGAGTATCTGGAGCACGAAATAGATCAA